CCCAAGTTCGAAAAGTTACTAAAAAAAAGAATATACTTCTTTTTCCTATTTTTAGTAATATTTTCTAGAAAAGAAATAGATAATGAATTGGGAAAGCGGCGTTTTTTTTTTTTTAACAATAGATGTCTTTCACATCCAGCTATAGCACTGAGAAATCTCTTAATTTTTATTTAAATGGCAGTTCCAAAAAAACGTACTTCTGCATCAAAAAAGCGTATTCGTAAAAATTTTTGGAAAAGAAAGGGGTACTGGGCAGCGTTAAAAGCGTTTTCCTTAGGGAAATCTCTTTCTACCGGGAATTCAAAAAGTTTCTTTGTAGGACAAACAAATAAAATAAGAAATAAAACATAACACGTTAGAATAATCTAAACTGGTCTGGCTCAAAAATTGACTCAATTCGTTTCGAAAATCAAATTCCCTATTTCCATTTCCTATTGAATAATTCAAGAGGGAATGGAATTTGTTCCCCTCTTAGAATATGTAGAATAATAATTCTTCTGTTTACCTTATAGAATTAAAAAAAAGAAGACTTTTTTTGTTGACAAAAAAATACAGGATACGACGTCTACTTTTTAGTATATTTTCTCATTTGCAAGGCGGGGAGTCCCCATCAACTCATTTGTTACAATACTGTAAGGTTTTTTCTATAGATACACTTAGAAAGGCGTAACGAAAATCTTTCGTTACTAAAATCACTGAAACTAATTGATTAAAATTCGAAACCTTTTTGTGCAACTTTCTTACTTTTACTTTTCAATTTTCTATGAATTCCTATACAGACTCATATATATCTGATCATAAATCCACTCAAAACCACTTAGTGAAAATAAATTTCAGTGTGAATTTTGAATGAGCCAAAATGAGTTCTTTTTTTTTTTTTTTGTTACGTAGTCAAATTAATTTTTTTGGTTTCTATTTTGGAAAGAAAAAAAAGAGTTCATTAAAAAAAATGTTTTTGTGGGGAGTTCTGCCCCTTAAGTTAAAGTCGGACTATCAAGAGTTGTGAGTATAAAATACACAAGAAAAATAAAGCCTTAAACTAAAATAATGAACCTTCAAATACCTATTTGAACGAATTTTTATTCAGCAATTTGAATCGTTCCTAAAAAATATTGCATCTTAAATCTAGACGATTGTTTATTCATAGGTTATTATGAGTTCAAGACAAGCCGCTATGGTGAAATCGGTAGACACGCTGCTCTTAGGAAGCAGTGCTAGAGCATCTCGGTTCGAGTCCGAGTAGCGGCATGTCATCTCCTAAAAAAAGTAAATAGATCCTATAATGAATAATGAATTCAATTCCCGATTTCGAGTTTATAATTAAGGGAGTCCTTTTTTCATTTTAATTTTATGATATTTTCAACCTTAGAGCATATATTAACTCATATTTCTTTTTCGATCGTTTCAATTATAATTACAATTTATTTGATAACCTTTTTAGTTGATGAAATCGTAAAACTATATCATTCATCCGAAAAGGGCATGATAATTACTTTTTTCTGTATAACAGGATTATTAGTTACTCGTTGGATTTATTCAGGACATTTTCCACTAAGTGATTTATACGAATCATTAATATTCCTTTCATGGAGTTTTTCTCTTATTCATATAATTCCATATTTCAAAAAAAATCAAAATATTCTAAGCACAATAATTGGGCCAAGTGCTATTTTTACCCAGGGCTTTGCTACGTCAGGTCTTTTAACTGAAATACACGAATCTACAATATTAGTACCCGCTCTTCAATCTGAGTGGTTAATAATGCACGTAAGTATGATGATATTAGGCTATGCAGCCCTTTTAGGTGGATCATTATTATCAGTATCACTTCTAGTCATTACAGTTAGAAAAAACAGAAAGTTTTTTTGTATGCGTAATCATTTAATAAATTTTAATGAGTCATTTTTCTTTGGTGAAATTGAATACATGAATGAACGAAGTAATGTTTTACAAAACACTTCTTTTTTTTCTCCAAAGAATTATTACAGGTCGCAATTGATTCAACAATTGGATTATTGGAGTTATCGGGTTATTAGTCTAGGATTTGTCTTTTTAACCGTAGGAATTCTTTCTGGAGCAGTCTGGGCTAACGAAGCATGGGGATCCTATTGGAGTTGGGACCCAAAAGAAACTTGGGCTTTTATTACTTGGATGGTATTCGCGATTTATTTACATACTCGAACAAATAGAAAATGGAAGGGTATAAATTCAGCAATTGTGGCGTCTATTGGATTTCTTATAATTTGGATATGTTATTTTGGGGTCAATCTTTTAGGAATAGGACTACATAGTTATGGTTCATTTCCATTAACATCTAATTGAATCCAAGAAGAGGGGTTCTTACCAATAGGAATAGAAAAGCGTACAACACATATCAGATAAAAAACTTTGTGTTAACTCGTGAGAATCCGGTGAATCACTAGAATATTTGATTCACCGGGTTCTCGCCAGTTCCAATTTCTAACGTAAGATAAGAAGAAAAGCCTTCTTTTTGTCATTATACAACGAACATTTTCAAAATGATAAGATTTTTTTATTCATGAAAACTATCTATAAAAAGAATTAGATAGAATAACTTCAACTTTTTCAACTGATAGTGAAAGAACGAAATCAGGATATATACCAATACCTAGTACGGGTAAAAAAATGGATATCGAAAGAAATAACTCTCGTGGTCCAGAATCCAAAAAATAAGAGTTTGGGGTATGAAATATCTTATATCCATAGAACATCTGCCGTAACATAGATAATAAATAAATAGGAGTTAATATCATTCCAATTGCCATTACAAAAATAATTAGGAGTTTTGTCAGTAAAAGATATTTTGGACTAGCAATTAGTCCAAAAAAGATTAGTAATTCGGCAACAAAACCACTCATACCCGGTAATGCAAGGGAGGCCATTGAAAAGCTACTGAACATCGTGAATATTTTTGGCATTGGAATAGCTATTCCACCCATTTCGTCAAGATAAACAAGACGTATTCGATCATAAGTCGTTCCCGCTAAGAAAAAAAGGGCAGCACCAATAAATCCATGAGAGATAATTTGTAAAAGGGCTCCGTTGAGCCCCATATCGGTGATAGAACCAATTCCTATAATTATGAAACCCATATGAGATACAGAGGAATAGGCTATTCTTTTTTTTAAATTCCGTTGACCGAAAGATGTTGAAGCTGCATAGATTATTTGCATTGCGCCTACCATCATCAACCAAGGAGAAAATATAGAATGAGCGTGTGGGAATAATTCCATATTGATCCGAACTAATCCATACGCTCCCATTTTTAATAAGATTCCGGCTAGAAGCATACAAGTACTATAATGCGCTTCTCCATGGGTATCTGGTAACCATGTATGTAGGGGTATGATTGGCAATTTGACAGCAAAAGCAATAAAAAATCCAATATATAATATTATTTCCAAGGCCACAGGATAGCACTGATTGGCTAAAATTTCAAAATTTAATGTTGGTTCAGCAGAACCATATAAACCGATACCCAGAACTCCAATTAAAAGAAAAACGGAGCCCCCTGCTGTGTACAAAATAAATTTTGTAGCTGAGTACAGACGTTTTTTTCCTCCCCACATGGATACAAGTAGATAAACGGGAATTAATTCTAACTCCCACATGAGGAAAAAAAGTAAAAGGTCCCGAGAAGAAAATAACCCTATTTGCCCACTGTACATTGCTAACATCAGGAAATGAAATAATCGAGAATCTCGAGTAACGGGCCAAGCCGCTAAAGTAGCTAAAGTAGTGATGAATCCCGTTAATAAAACGGGTCCTATAGAAAGTCCATCTAGCCCTAATCTCCAATGGAAATCAAAAAAATTGATCCATTTATAATCTTCCACTAGTTGGATTAATGGATCATCTGATTGGAAATGATAACAGAATGCATAAGTCGTTAGAAGAAGTTCTAATATACATATACATATAGTATACAATCGTATTACTCTATTTCCTCGATGCGGAAGAAAAAAAATTAAAGAACCTGCAAATATTGGTAAAACAACAATTATTGTTAAGAAAGGAAAATGATTCGTGGTAAAGACAAGATACACTTGGGCCAGAAAAATCCGTGCTCAAAATATTTTCATTTTATTTTGAGCACGGGCTTTGTCGGTAAAAAAAAAAAAAGAAAATGGATTCAAGTAGAGTTTTATCGAACCTATTAATAAGCTAGACCCATACTACGAGTTGTTTCATGCCATAAATAAACTCGAACGCTCAAGAAATCCGTTGGACAGGCAGATTCACATCTCTTACAACCAACACAGTCCTCGGTCCTTGGAGCTGAAGCAATTTGTTTAGCTTTACATCCGTCCCAGGGTATCATTTCTAATACATCGGTAGGGCAAGCGCGGACACATTGAGTACATCCTATACATGTATCATAAATCTTTACTGAATGTGACATTGGATTTATACATTTTTGAACGTCATAAATTTTCGGTCTAGTAAACTAACTTCTAAATGAATCCTATACTTAGATACCAGACGAATCGATGAGTGATCAGAATCAATCTACTTCCAAATTCGTTTATGAGCGAGGACCAAAATACTTTGATTTCGTATGTTTTTTCAAATACGAGCAAACCTTACCCGTATCAAACCTATTATTTAGGAATATTTGAATTTCCATTTCTATGATGAAGACTATTTATTCAACAAATTTGATTGATTAATACGAGTTGATTTTCTGTTACGATAAATTGATGAAACAATAGCCGGGCCGATAGCTGCTTCAGCGGCTGCAATAGCTATAACAAAAATGGAGAAAATGTCTCCTTTTAATTGACGATTATCAAAAATATTCGAAAAGGTTACAAAATTCATATTAACTGAATTTAATATAAGTTCAAGACACATAAGAGCTCTAACCATATTTCGACTTGTAATCAATCCATAGATACCAATAGAAAATAAATAGGCACTCAAAACAAGTATATGTTCGAGCATCATTAACCACTCCTTATCAATCTTGATTCATCTCA